AAAAAGGGCTTCATTTCGATTTTCCAAATTGGAAAATAGCATATTCATTTCCTTCATATGAACAGAAAAATACGATGACTCACAGAAGTTCCACACCACGAACTTTGTACCGCGCACATTACTTAGACCAACCAGGAAAGTAGGATAAGCAAGAATAAAGAAATAGAAATATTCGGAATAGCAGAATACAAAATTCTGAAATGCAAAAATGAAGAAAAGGGAACATAATCTCACCTTCTTCTTTACCCTAATGAGAAATTGATTTTTCTCATTCTATAAAAGTGAGTATCTCTATTTAGAAATTGAAATACTTAATACTTAAATGAAGAAACCATACTCTATCTATATTATTAACAAATATGTATCCCAATCTATCTCGAGTAATTTGTATCAATATCTATGTGGCGGATCCTTTTTATGTGCCACGAACCAGATTTGAACTGGTGACACGAGGATTTTCAGTCCTCTGCTCTACCAACTGAGCTATCCTGACCCTTTCTTGTGCATCATCATAGTAGAGTATTTGTATCTATGTCAATTCCAAAATCAATAAAACGTATTCCAAATTCCAAATTTGGAAATGGAAGGATAGTGCTATGCATTGTGAATGACTTATTTAATAATAAGTCATAATAGAATCGAGTTAATAATCGAGATTCCTTGCCTCTAATAAATAAGAAATCTATTCAATGGAGAGTATAAGATCCAAAGAGTTCTCTTCGGATTCCTTTGTGAAAGACTAGAATGAGAAAGCTAATGAATCTTAAACCCATTGATGAAAAGAAAAAAAGAGGATAAAAAAATACTATAGTTGAGGAATAAAGGAGGGTTTTTTGGGGATAGAGGGACTTGAACCCTCACGATTTATAAAGTCGACGGATTTTCCTTTTACTAGAAATTTCATTGTTGTCAGTATTGACATGTAGAATAGGACTCTCTCTTTATCCTCGTCCGATTAATCCACTTTGCTTTTTTTTTGCATCTCGAAAACTAGGAATTGAAGAATTTGATTACTCAATATTTGGTTGGAATGGATTCACAATAATTCTCAAAAAATGCAGAATTTCCTACTTCATAATCATTCCTAATTTCCTTATAAAAAGAGGAAATAATCTATATTATTATATAGGCTCCATGGTTAATCGTTTGATATGTTAGTATGTATATGTGTGTATTAGATACCTAAATAAGGCCCTCCTTTCTATAATTTAGAGGGAGTTCCACCACCAACACAACGTAATCAACTCGATTCGTTAGAACAACTTCCATTGAGTCTCTGCACCTATCCTTTTCTTTTTCTTTTGGATTCTAGTTTTAGAAACGCTTGCTTTCTCAAAACAAGGATTTGGCTCAGGATTGCCCTTTTTTAATTCCAGGGTTTCTCTGAATTTGGAAGTTACCACTTAGCAGGTTTCCATACCAAGGCTCAATACAATCAAGTCCGTAGCGTCTACCAATTTCGCCATATCCCCTTTTTTCTTTGAAACCGGAATTCCTCGGGTAATTTTCACCCATCTCTTATATCTATTTTTTTTTTTTTTTGAATTGTTGAAGTCATTGCTCGACATAGTCTAGCAGTTCGTCTCTCTTTGAGAGACCCCCTTTATTTCAATTCAGAATTGAATTGATTCTATCGTTGATGTATTTGCAATTCAATCCGAATCCATATATCCCAAGGTTTTTATCTCTCCCACCTCCTGCCCTTCCTTTTTTTAGTATTCAAAAACATACTATAACGCTTGATATTTATTCTTTTTTTCTTAATCTGAATTTGCAATTTAATTTGCTATGATTCTATGTTCTCATTAAAGAAATAGGAAGAAAATTCCATAATGATATTTAAGGATATCATCTAGTTAAGCATATCAAGCTAACTTTAGGAAGTTTCTAGTATTTTTTTCTAACTAGAACTTCGAATCTCGAACTAATTAATAGATCAGATTAATAATTAAGATCTGACATTTTTTTTTACAGATTTCCTATACGGATTTCTATTTGTTACACTATTTCTGTTATGTAAGCCCACTTAGCTCAAAGGTTAGAGCATCGCATTTGTAATGCGAGGGTCATCGGTTCAAATCCGATAGTCGGCTTTTTCTATATCGATTTCCCATGAAGAAGAATCTTTCTTTTTCTCCGAATTAAATGCAGAATCAAGGATCTATCATGTCGTTCTACCTTACAACTTTCTAGATGGAAAACATTAAAATCGACATTAAAGAATGTATAGATATATAAATCTATATACAACTATATACAAAATCCAGATGTTGATAAAATTCCTTTTTTTGTGGTTTTTAGTGGATTTTACTTTGTTTATCCTTTAGTTTAATTCAGTTTTAATTTCGATTTATTGTGTAATGTAAATAAAATGAAATTGATTGTGTAAAATGGAATTTCAATAAAATAAAAAAGGAGTCTTCATGTCCCGCTATCGAGGACCTCGTTTCAAAAAAATTCGCCGTCTGGGAGCTTTACCAGGACTCACTAGAAAAACACCTAAATCTAGAAGTAATCTTCAAAATCAACTCCAGTCTGGGAAAAAAGAGCAATATCGTATTCGTCTTCAAGAAAAACAGAAATTGCGTTTTCATTATGGTCTGACAGAACGACAATTACTTAGATATGTCCATATCGCTGGAAAAGCAAAAAGGTCAACAGGTCAGGTTTTACTACAACTACTTGAAATGCGTTTGGATAATATACTTTTTCGATTGGGTATGGCTTCAACCATTCCTGGGGCCCGGCAATTAGTTAACCATAGACATATTTTAGTTAATGGTCGTATAGTCGATATACCAAGTTTTCGTTGCAAACCCCAAGATATTATTACTACGAAGGATAACCAAAGATCAAAACGTCTGATTCAAAATTCTATTGCTTCATCTGACCGGATGCAATTGCCAAATCATTTGACTATTGACACATTGCAATATAAAGGACTAGTCAAAAAAATAATAGCTAGGAAATGGATCGGTCTGAAAATAAATGAGTTGTTAGTTGTGGAATATTACTCTCGTCAGACTTGAACTTAATAAAAGGGCCTTAATTTGTATTTGCTCATTAACCTATCAGAAATGGATGAACCTTAGGATCCTTTTTTATTTTTTGTTCTTTCCTCCATTTGTATTTTACGTACCACACCACAGTATTTTGGTATAGAGAATTTCTATTAAATAAATGGATTAGTATTATTGCGGGATTGCTGGAATCCATTTTGATTTGATACTTTGTGATCGGTAACGTTGATGAATTAAGAGAAACGGAAAGAGAGGGATTCGAACCCTCGGTAAACAAAAGTCTACATAGCAGTTCCAATGCTACGCCTTGAACCGCTCGGCCATCTCTCCTACATAACCTTATTATGGAAAAGAAACTGAGTGAATAGCGAGTTTTCGTATTCCTGCAGTAGAGGTACAACCACAATCGCTCGAGGGTTCCGTGGTTCTATTGGAATAATTCCTTTCCTGCTTCCTAGGATACCCATGAGCGGAACTCTTACTTACTATCGATTTTCTATCTATTTTATCTAGTGGAATGGAAGAATCCAGGATTTTTTTACTAGGAATTCTGCTAACTCGAAAAGTTTGAGTTTGGTTTTTCTCCAAAGAGAAAAAGAATGGAAGAATTCTTCTTATTCCATAATCAAAAACCCCTAGAATTATGTTTGCATTACGTACGCCACACCATACAATCAAATAGAAAATAGGGTATGGGACAATTAATGACTTTGAAAACATCAAATAGCTGATGAAAGAAGTTGTTGTTGAGAAATAGGAAAGCGGAATGAAATCCAATCCAATTTTAGTCAAATATTTCATATCTTTTCTTGTCCAAACAGAAGGAAAAGAAGAGGAGACTCTTTGAGCTGGGTGGAAAGCCCATATCTCTCTTATCCATTTAGAACATATGGATCCATTTATAAGATAAGAATTCGTTTGTTTTTATGTTATTTTGTGAAGTAATGAAAAGAATTCTATCCACAATGGGTTGGTAATTATGCCTAGATCCCGTATAAATGGAAATTTTATTGATAAGACCTCTTCAATTGTAGCCAATATTTTATTGCGAATAATTCCGACAACCTCAGGAGAAAAAAGGGCATTTACTTATTATAGAGATGGTGCGATTTGACTCTTTTTATTGCTTTTTAGCCTTACACCTCAGTCTTACGAGAAAAAGAGGCGGTTCCCATAAAGAGAATCCATTTAGTAATAAGTAAAAGAAACCCACGCTTGATGAAGGTGAGGTGAAGTTTGGAGATCGAACAATTCCTTCTGTCGTGTATCCTCGATTGATGCAACCTCAGATGCTTCAATTGTGGATTTGAGTATTGAGCGAAAGGTTACACCTACAGTATGGGTGGTTTCATATTACAGGCCAATGCTACTCTACTAGTACCAATAGGCAGCATAGGGGAGAAAAGCACTACACCTAGAAATAGGAATCAACAAAAGAAAAACTTTGTTAAAAATGAGCCCTTTCCGGATTAGCATCAGGATTGGCAAGAATGGTTGGGACAACAAACAACCATCAGGTTTGTACTTGGGATACCCCTATAACCATCAAAGATCGTTGAAGTGGCTAATTCCTATAAATAGGAGGCGTTGAGAACAAATAAATTCTTGGAGCTATCGTTTTCCTCTAGTATTAATATAATGAATTGGTGTTAAGAAAAAACTTCTTATGGGAAGGTTGGCTAGAGATTTCTTGGAAAAATACCAGCCCCTTTTGGTTCATAATGAGATAGGACTAATTCGATTTTGATTCTATGAATTATTTCCCTTAGTATTATGTACAGAAGGGAGGAGCCGTATGAGATGCAAATCTCATGTACGGTTCTGGAACGGAGATTTTTGGAATAGAATGAACGACCGTAACGGATGTTAGCTCAATCCGAAGGAAATTATGCGGAAGCTTTGCAGAATTATTATGAAGCTACGCGACTAGAAATTGATCCCTATGATCGAAGTTATATACTCTATAACATAGGCCTTATA